ATGGCTGTTCCAAAAAACGTGACGATTGGAATATTGTACGGATTTTTATCAACTTTATCTCTTGGTCCAAACTTTTTATTCTCTTTAAGAACTTTTCTTTTTATCGGAATCCCAGAAGGCAAAGTCTTTGTTAGTGGATCTTTTGCAGGACAATTTTTAATATATCTATCTATCTATTATGCTCCATTTTACCAAACATTAATAAAACCTCATTTAATATCTTTAGTAGTTTTGCCTTACTTAGTTTCCCGTTTTTTTTTTTATACAAAAAAACGGGAAATACAAACTGTTTTTTGCTCATTGCAAAAAAACTGTACTTTTTTTATAGATGGATGTTTTATTCAATTGCTTAACCCTGTTATTTTTGGCAATTCGACATTAACAAGACTTATTAATGTTTTTCTTTTTAGATATAGTTCTAATTTTGTTTTTGTTCTTTGTGTTTTTTGTGGCTATGTTGGGAGTAATTTACTTTTGCTTCATTTTATAAAATTGCTATTTATCCGTTTGAACAAAAGTACATATACAAACTATCAAATAAAAAGATTTTGTGGTCTAATTTTTTTTTGTTATATCTATTGTTTCCTAGGATCAGTACGAATACCATGCTCTATCTATCCGTGGCGAACAAATTTCTCTTGGGTAAAAAATGATAACGAACAAACAGATCAAAGTTTAGTATGGGACCTTGAAAAAGGTACATCTTTAGAAAAAAAGAAAGAAGATAGTTTAGTCCAAAAAAATACTTTTTCAAAATGGAAAAAATTATGGCCTTTGGAGTGGCCTGTTTTATTTTTTAATTATCAGAGATGGATACGAAATACATACATAAAACCTGGCGTAAGTTTCTTACCTTTTCTAAAAGACCGAGTATCCCAATACTTTTTTGGTCACTGCTATAGTGACGGTAAAGAAAAGCTTTGTTTTACATTATTACCAACGAAATTTATCTTAGCTAAAAATTTAGAAGATTTTAAAAAAACTTATTCTCATAATGATAAAATATGGACAAATAATTTGAAAAATAGAAAAAATGTTTTATGGAAAGAATTTAGGAATAGAGTAAATAGAATAAATAAAGCCGAAACTCTAGCGAGAGAAGAAGACCAAAAAAGATATACAGTTAAGCCAATTCGAGTCTATGATTGGGCTTTAACTTTTCAACCAACTATGATCAAATTCGTTCTCCAACGTGTATACCAACTGATAAAAGAAAAAACTATACTTTGGCCTAAAAAAAGAAAAATGTGGATCCAGGAACGCGCGGGAAGTACAAAGAAAGAAGCATTGGAAAAAAAAATACAATTAACACTCTCTCGAGGAGAAACTTTTCAAGAATTTGAAGATCCTTTACTTTGTAAATCATCTCGTTTGTTAATGAAATATTATAAACTAGTAGAAAAATTATCGATGACAAGATGGAAAGCATTTGGGAAAGTATATAACGAGGAAAGAAAAAAGCGAAAAGAAGAAAGAGCAATAGAAATTTTATGGAATAAATTAGAAAAAAGATTGAAGAAAAAAGAACTACAGGAAAAAGAGTATAAAAATGTTTACGAAATACAAAAAGGAAGGGATTCAATTACTTTCGAAATGTTTCCTGAAGAAGAAGAAATCACACCTGAAGAAAGACTTCTTCTTGCTATGGGACGAATAAAAGAAAAATTAGATTTTTATGATACAGTAAAAACTCGTTTTATTCTTCGGTTTGAAAAAACTGAACAAGACTTAATTGAACAAATTATTGTTGAAGAACAACAAAAAAAAGAACAGATGATAAAAAGTAGAACATTTTTTGATCTGTTAGATTTTTCTGATTATCAAAAGAGAAAAAATTTGCAAAACTCATATGTATATTACATAAAAAAGTCAAAAAATATAGTTTTTCATAGCTATTTTTATGATATTAAAAATATTTGTAGTTCTTCGCTTGAAAAAGAGAACGAATATATTAAGCTTATTTTTATGGACTCAAAAAAAGAAAACGAGAAAATGCCTTGGAACTACTTTTCTTTCGATCATGTTCGTTCAATATTTCCTAATATTGAATCTTTTTCGCAATGGAAATATTTCAATTGTAAAGATCCTTTTTTTGAAAACAAAAAGAAAGAAAAAAATATAGTAATAAAAACTATATCACAAATAAATCGTAATAAGGTTTACACATATTTTCTGTTCAAGCTTCTTTATAAACAAATTAATGATAAAAACTTTCCCTATAAAAACATTATCAATTTGTTTTTAGTTTTGAAAGATAAAAATAGGCATTTAGTTTTTATCTATTTTGAAAAATTAGAATCGAAAATAATTGAGGAAGAAAAACTCAAAGAAACAAATAAAAGTAAAGACATAGAACTTAATTCTATACAAAACAAAGAGATGAACTCGTCTACCCCTTCTTTTCTAAAAATTGAAGAAAGTGAAGTTCGAAAAGAACTACCTCAATGGGAATCTGATTTGATTCAAGATTTTTTATACGAAGAACAAACAAATAAATCAGATTTTCGCGCAGCTCCTTTAAAAAACGTAGGATATTATGAAGACGAATATGGCGATGATACAGAATTATTTGTCAGAGCTAAACATGCTTCGTGTAATAATCGTTTATACATGTTTAAAGGAAGCATAAGATCTCGAAAAGGAAGATCTATTAAACCTTTTCGTCTGAATTTTAGATCTTTAAAAAAACAAATACATTCTCCTGTGGTTTGTAGAATGAAAAACAAGTCCTATATAAATAGAAAGATAGACTTTCAGATAATTTTGGTTTCGATTCTAAATTTCCGTATTAGAAGTTTATGTAAAATGGTTGTTCAAGTCTTTTTAAAAATAAATAATAAGTTTATTCAAAGATTGAATCCATCAGCTATGGATAAACAATCAAAAATAGTGAAAAACCTAAGAATATCCGTGTATAAAAAAAAATATTATGCAAATTTAGCTAAATTGGATCATCATGTGTTTCATAGAATTAGGGGACCTTTATTAATAGCTCAAGCTTTCTTGAGAAGAAAACTAGTATTACCTTTATTGATTGGTATTAAAAATATCGGTCGCATTTTATTATTACAAGTTCCAGAATTTCAAGAAGACTGGGAAGAACTTTCTCAGGAAATTTATATAAATTGTACCTTTGATGGTATAGAATTTTCTGAAGAAAGCCGTCCAGGCAAATGGTGGGAAGATGGTTTTCAAATCAAAATTTTGAATCCTTTTCGTTTAAAACCTTGGCATAAACCGTTGGATACCAGTCATAGAGTTAAACCTACCTATATGTCGATAGGAGGATATGAAGTTTATACCCCTTATGGTAATAAGGTACGAACACTCGCTTTTTGGCAACCGCTTTTAGTAGAAATAAAGAAGAAACTTTCGGAACTTTCAGTAGATTTTAGTTTAACCTTTCCGTTTTTTAAAGAAGAAAACTTCTTCTCGAATATAAAAAGAGTTCAAGATCAAATTAAAAGTATTTACTCGAAAGAAACAAATATCCATTCTCAAAAAAGATTAAATCAAATTTGGTCTAAGAACAAGAACGAATGTTTTTCAGAAAAAAATATCCAAAAATCGAGTCATCTAGATCATGATACTTGGATAATTCAAATAAAAAATAGTCTCAATTGTTTAAAAGAAGACATTCAAAAAAAATATCATGAATCATATGCTATACAAAACGAAATAGATAATTTAAGAAGAAAAATAATTAATAAGAATAAGCAATTAGAGCAATCATCTTTGACGGGAAACTCAAAAAAAAACAACATTTCAAAAAATGGGCCACTAATCAAAAATTGGTTCTTTTTTTTGCAAAAATTTAATCAAATTTTTGATATTTATAGAGATGTTTTTTTTTATTTTTTGAAAAATCTTATTTATTTATCTAGGATTTATTTCACAAGACCTCTGATAATAATTTTTAAACGAATATTTTTTTTCAATAGAAAGCAAGTAGTAAACCTTTTTTGTCTTACTCATGATAAGAGACTTTCTCAAGCATATGTTTTCCATGATATATGGCGTTGTGTAACAAAAGATAAATCTATTTTAACACAGTTTTTTGAAACAAAAACTTCGTCGTATCCATTCATTAAAAAAAACATAAAAAAATTGTTATTAGATCCAAAAAGCGGATATAAAGAACCTCAACAATATAAGAAAAAGAATTGGAAACATTGGATAAATTGTTATGATCGTTACGATTTAAATTCAGAATTCTTATGGTCTTATATAGAACCTAATTTATGGAGAAGTAAGGTTAGTCAACAATGGAAAATAAAAAAGAAAAATTTCAAAGAAGACCAAATAGAAAAAAATGCTTTGATGCTTACATCTTACAAAAAAAAAATTCTGTTTAAGCTAAATAAACGTTATAGATTGAATCTTTTAGCATATGATTATCTTGATTTCAATAAAAAAGAGATTTCTAGGTTTTTTTTAGAAAAAAAAAGAATTGGGTTGTATTCACCAAAAGAATCTTTTTCTGATTCTATCTTAAATTATAAGATGGGTTTTCAAGACACTGAAGAATTTTTAAATGAATTATCAAACAAAATCAATAATGAATTATTCACACATTTCGAAGGAATTCTGAAATTTCATTTTATTTCCGAAACAAAAACAGAACAAGAAAAACGAGAGTTTGAGATATTTTTTATAAGATATTGGATTTTTTGTAGACGAAAAAGATGCCGTTTCTGGGAAGTATGCAATAATATGCCGTCAATACAGCTACTGAGTAAAAGAAAAAAATTGTTATCAACACAGGAACGAGTGTATTTTGAATTCATAAAACTACAGAAACGTGCCTTTTTCATTCAAAAATGGAGACAAGAACAAGCAAAAAAAAAAAAATTAATACAAAAAAAAAGACTTTTAAAGAAAGCAGAAAAGGATGGTATAGATGTAAAAAAGAAAAAAGAAAGTATACACAAAGAACTAGAAATTTTGGCAGCACAACAAAAACGATTAACAAAACAAGAAAAAAAAAGAAAATTGTTAAAAAAAAGGTTTGGTTATAAATGTGCCGAAATATCTACAATAAGACAAAATTGGATCGAAAGTAAAGCAGAGCAAGAATTATTAGACAAAATAATAGATAAAAAAATCGAAAAACGAAAGTATCTTGCATCTTATTTTTGTTCCAAAAATAAAAAACAAGCGAAAGAACCTAAAAAAAACGAGAAAAAAAAAGAAATTAAAGAGGAAACAACATTAAATATAAGTAATACGTTAGAAAAACAAGCAATACTTGAGGAAATTTTAATAGAAAAAAAGAAAAAAATTACAAATAACGAGTATAGACGCCGAGAACAACATTTACAGAAGTTATTAGATTTAATTGATGATCAAAAAGATGATGATTTCATAAATGAAGAGCGTGATGATGACATGTACAGATTATTTGCTAAAACTTTACACAAAGAAATTTTGTATTGGAAAAGTATGAAAATATCTTATACCAATTTGATTAAACAATTTTCTATTTTACGAAAAATGGCAAATGATCCCAAAAGAATAAAAGTTTTTGTTAATATATATTTTCAAGATATGCCTATTGAATTTTTCTTATTTACACATGATATGAAAAAATTAGATTTTCGTAATAAAGATATAAAAAATATAATACTAAAAAGAGTAATCAAACCTGTTTCACAATTACCTATGGAAAAAGTTTTAAGACGAAGACTTATTAATATTTCATTTTTATTTCCTAAAGAAAATTTAGAGAAACAAGTGACTGAATCTTTTTTGAAACTTAACAATTTCTTTCTTGAAGATATTTTTCTTCCAAAACGTCGTAGGGAATTTCGTATATTAAATCGTTTGAATTGTAAAAAACCGAAAAAAAAAAAAAACGTTGAAGATAATTTTCATTTTAATCAAAAAATTACTAAAAATATATATTTAGAGTCGAAAATAAAAATGAAACAAACTCTTTGGCCTAGTTATCGTCTAGAGGATCTTCTTTGCATGAATAGATATTGGTTTAATACGGCTGATGGAAGTCGTAATTCTATTTGGAGAATACGTATGTTTTGTTTATTTTAAAAAGTTGTAATTCTATTTTTAGAGTATTTTTTGCTTGACAAAAAAGTGTTATATTCAATATATTGATTGATAAAAGAAAAGATAAAAACTTATATTTGAGTTGTTTTTATACAACAATTTGCTTCGAACTGTTCGTTTTCTATTTCTTTTTTTATTGTTTTGGATACTAAAATGTCTAGTATCCAAACATACTATCTCCCTCCTTTTTTGTGTTTATTAAATTAGATCAGAGCAACAGGAGTCGAACCTGCGACTTAAACACTCCGTGATATCAACGACCATCTAGATCAGGCTCCGTTTATTTTTTAATGAATCTATATCTAATTGGATATTTTTGTATTTTTATAATGAAAACAATTTTTCAATAGTTTTCTATTTATTTCTATTTAATATAGAAATAAGCCGCCATGGTGAAATAGGTAGACACGCTGCTCTTAGGAAGCAGTGCTTGAGCTTCTCGGTTCGAGTCCGAGTGGCGGCAAAACCTACTATTTAGTTCAACAGTTTAAATATGTTAGTTTTTTTTTAGTTAAGGAGGACCTATGTTATTTGTAACTTTAGAACAAATATTCAATCAATTCTATTTTTCTCTAATTTTAGTAATTGCTTTTATTTTTGGGGGAATCTTTTTTTACCCAGTAAAAGAACTAAGAATTTCTGGGAAAAGAGGCTTAATTTTTACTTTTTTTTGTTTAACGATAGTATTAATAATTCGTTGGTTTTCCTCAAGACATTTACCATTAAGTAATTTATATGAATCTTTAATATTTATCTCATGGAATTCATGTTTGATCCAGATTATTCTGGAAGTTTTAAATCCTAATATTCGTTGGTTGGGTGCAATTACAACACCAAGCGCTATGTTTACTCACGGGTTTGCTACTTTAGTTCTTCCTAAAGAAATGCAACAAACCGACACGGTAGTACCTTCTTTACAAACTCATTGGTTAATGATGCATGTCATTATAATATTACTTGCATATATAATTCTTTTATGTGGATCTTTAGCTTCTATTGCTCTCTTAATTTTGAGTTCAAAGGAAAAATTTTCTTTATCTCTTTTTTTATGTTCAAATATTAGTGTAGAAAAAAAAGAGAAAAGTTATTTTCCTTTTTTAGTAGAAAATTTCCGTAAACTTCAACTAATTCAACAATTAGATCAATTGGGTTATTATACACTATTTATCGGTTTTATCCTTTTAACTATAGGTATTCTTTCAGGAGCAGTATGGGCTAACGAAGCTTGGGGATCTTATTGGAATTGGGACCCAAAAGAAATTTGGGCGTTAATAACATGGCTAATTTTTGCAATCTATATTCATATAAGATTGAATAAAGGGTGGAAAGGTAAAAAACCAGCACTTGTAGCTTCTATTGGATTTTTGTTTGTTTGGATATGCTATTTTGGTGTCAATCTTTTAGGGATAGGTTTTCATAGTTATGGATGGTTCATTTATAATGGTTAATTGAAAAAGAAAGTAATCCAAGGTGAAAAAACATCTTTTTACATAGATGTTTTTTTCACCTTGGATAAACAAACTTTTTAAAGACTGTTTCTTTATAAGTTTTTACTTAATAAGCTAGTCCCATACTACGAGTGGTTTCGTTTTTTAAATAAACACGTACACTTAAAAAATCTGTTGGACAAGCAGATTCACATCTTTTACAACCTATGCAATCTTCTGTTCGTGGAGCAGAGGCTATTTGCTTAGCCTTACAACCGGTCCAAGGGACCATTTCTAAAACATCAGTAGGACATGCTCGTACACATTGCGTACAACCAATGCATGTATCATAAATTTTGACTGAATGAGCCATTTATTCTCCATATAATATTCTATTTTATATAAATAATATTCTATTTTTTTTTTTTTAATCATCTTTTAATAAAATTTTATCTCTTTATTTTTGTTGTTTTAATGACTTTTTGAACCCTTCATATTTTGAATACATATCATCGATAATCTTAAAATTACTAAGGATTTTTTTGAATTTCAATGCTTTTGCTCGCCAAAGCTTTTTGTTATTCCCAGATTTCCGTTTTTTTGGAACAGCCATTTTTTTTTGTTTTTTTTTTAATAGATTTTGTAAAAAATTCCTTATAAATTAAGTTGAAAACTTATGATAAACAAATTAGTTTGGTTTGGAACCAAGTTTCTTTTTATTGTATAAGTAAAGAAGAAGTCGCTTCCGTTTGATCAAAAGTTTCCGCAGACTCCTTTGGGAGGAATAGTCTTTTTTATGTGTCCCGAGGTGTCTACTGAGTTTTTGAACTCGATTGGTGAAAAACCATACTTGAGATTCGATGGATCCTCTCTTTTTCTCAGGAATGGAAGAGAAATGAATGTCAAAAGTATTGATCATAAAAACAAACTTGAATCAAAGGGAAAAGTGGAATAGAATCATTTCCTGTATGTCTCCAAGGATTATGAAATATGTTAGTGTTGACGTTCCGATGGATCTTCTTGTTTGTTAATTCTCACCAGAGTAGCCCGATCTAAGTTTTCTAAATTTTCATTCCGTCTTAGAGGACGGGTAATTAATTCAAGCACGTCTCTTGCATTGGAAAATCCATGAATCTGAGCAAAAGTAAATTCAATGGACCATTTTGTACTAATTCCTCTTGCCTCTAATGGGTTCGCGTGAGCCATTCCCGTGATGGCCAGGTCAGGTTGTAACTCCCGCATACGCCGTATTTGATTGGAATTGTCTGGTTTTTCCACAATTCGTGGTATTGGTATACACTTCTTTCTACAGGAATCACGTAAAAGTGCTAATTCAGCAGCTTGATATCTTTTATCCATATATGGAATGCCTATTTCATAAACGATCATTCCACATCTGATTAATAATCTTGCTAAAGAGACTTCTAGCAAGTTATCTCCCATGAAGAAGACGGATTTTCCCTGTACCAAATCAAGATAATCCTTGCAACTTTGCCAAATCTGTTCTTCTCTTTGCTCTAGACCCTGGGGTTCAATCTCCAAAACAGAACAAATCTTTTCAATCCAAGCCCGTGTCCCGTCCGGTCCAATCGGGAAAGGAGCTACAATTAATTCACAATTGTCCCGTCTTAGTAAAGTGGTTGCTGTACGGCTTAAAAAAGGGTTCACACCACAGACATAAACTCCTTTGCCCAAAGAAGGAAGATCTTTATACTTCTGCGCAGGTAACCAACCCGCTACTTGTATGGAT